TTATTCTGACACAGCAACGCAATTGGAATCAATATCGAAAGGAAGTGCTAAATAATTTATTTCTTCCTTTACCTCTGGATGTAAAACGGTGCTGTATTTAATAGAAAATTATTACAATGAAAGAGATTATCATATTTCCATAATAGATGCGAGATCTAGAAATTTTCCTTCCATGGTTGTAAAGACAGTTTAACCTCCCTTTTCATTTTTTTTAAGGAATTGGTTAATCGTCCAGTAACAAATACGAATAGTAAATAGTAAGTAGTAGATCCTATTCGATGAACGAAGAAAGAAAAGAATAAAATAATTGGAATCAATAGTTGTAATAAATTGTTGGATTGGATCTCAACCCCAATCTTGATCTAGCTAGAAGAATGAGACTTTATGTTTTTTAAATATGGTAAATCAAAATGGAAAAATTGTATTCAAAAATAAGAATTCAAAAAGAGTTTCATTTTTGAATGAAGTTACACGATCTAGTTCGTATTATTAGTTTATGCTCAACCGCTGTGTCGGTAGGAGTCGTGGGATGGCTAGATGTTATAAATGAGAAATTCGTTTATTTTATATGCCCGCTTATCTTTGTGCGTGGCGTTTATAATGATAGATGAATCAAAAACTTTCAATTGAACTTATTCTTTCTTTTTTAGAAAAATGGAAACTTAGGTAAATGCTTTAGGAACATATGTATAAAAAGACCTTATTTCATTTAACCCCTTCATGCTTACTATAACTAGTTATTTTGGTTTTCTACTGGTGTCTTTAACTATAACTTCAGCTCTATTTATTGGTTTGAGCAAGATACGACTTATTTAAAATTTCTCTATTTAAAAGAAACAATTCAGAAAGGAAATCTTTCTGTGAGATTTCGTGTATTCTGTAGTTACTTTAGGGGCCAATTGTAAATTCTTGGTTATTGAGATTCACGCCAATTTGGATTAATATTTAGGTATAGATATGATATTACCTCTTTTTTCTCCTTTTCAAAAAAAATTTGAAATGATTGAAGTTTTTTTATTTGGAATCGTGTTAGGCCTAATTCCTATTACTTTGGCTGGATTATTCGTAACTGCATATTTACAATACAGGCGTGGTGATCAGTTGGATCTTTGATTAATTTTGGCCCCTCCTTTCTTTAATCCCCGGGAGGTCAAATTATAATTACTGTGCAAGTGACTGAATCCATTTCAGTCTAATCCGACCTGCGAATAAAAAATCACGCTCTGTAGGATTTGAACCTACGACATCGGGTTTTGGAGACCCACGTTCTACCGAACTGAACTAAGAGCGCTTTCTTATCAGAATAAAAAAGACTATAAAAAAGGATTGTTTTTCTAACACGAATCCATTTTATATTGATATATTCTATAGTTTCATAAAAATGAATGATTCTGTGCAACTCGAATCGATCTCAATTGATTCCTCGTTACTGCTCAAAAGGTCAGTGATAGGTAGGGATGACAGGATTTGAACCCGTGACATTTTGTACCCAAAACAAACGCGCTACCAAGCTGCGCCACATCCCTTCAATTGTTCTATAGTGTCATTGTAGAGAATTCCTGCCTTGTTTTCCATATCCCTATTTTCTCCACCGAAAAACACAATTTATGCCCATTTCGTCTTTTTGATCTTATTTAACATATAATAATAAGAAAACGAAAAGACTTCATTATATATATACGAAATACAAAATCCCGTATAAAAAAATGAGTATTTTTGGTTACAATAAATAAAAAAGGAGGTTTTTCAATGCGAGATCTAAAAACATATCTCTCGGTGGCCCCAGTATTAAGTACGCTATGGTTCGGGGCTTTAGCAGGCCTATTGATAGAGATTAATCGTTTTTTCCCGGATGCGTTGACATTCCCCTTTTTTTCATTCTAATTACTGACATCGGGGGGGATGAAGAAAATTCGAGATACAATTAAATATCTATGACTAATTTCCCCTCCCCCTTTTTTCTCTTTTTTATTTTTAGAATAAGGGACGAAAGAGAAAGAATAGAAGTGGATTCGGCGTCTGCGAGACTGGGGTTCAAACTCGAATTAAATTCATAATTAAATTCATATTAATAAGGGCGTGGGTATAGAGTAGTAAAAGGTGGGTCTAGGGCAAGAATACAAAATCTTTAATTGAAATGCCGTCCTTCAAATAGAAATAGAGTTTCTAGATCATTATCTTACTTATTATTTACTATGGCTTTGCTTTGATTGATTATTAATTTATTGATTTTAGTCTTTTAGAGTTGGATTTCAAGTTAAGTAACTTCTCTTTTTTTCTTCCTTTCGAATCAAAATAGAAGAGTTGAGTAAATCAAAAATCCAAGGGAGGTTCATGGCCAAGAGGAAAGATGCGCGAATAACGGTAATTTTGGAATGTACTAGTTGTATGCGAAATAGTGTTAAGAAGGTACCAACAGGCGTTTCCCGATATATTACTCAAAAGAATCGGCACAATACGCCGAATCGATTAGAATTGAGAAAATTCTGTCCCTATTGTTACAAACATATGATTCATGGGGAAATAAAGAAATAGATCGAACGGCGTATGTCTTATCCCTGAAAAGGGAAAGATGACATTATATAGAACATATTTATATTAAAATATAAAAGAATCCTATTGGGGGTTAAGATGACAATTAAGAAATAGGATTTTCGGGATAAGAAATAAACTAAACAAACAAACCATGGATAAATCCAAGCGACCTTTTCTTAAATCCAAGCAATCTTTTCGTAGGCGGTTGCCCCCGATTCAATCGGGGGATCGAATTGATTATAGAAACATGAGTTTAATTAGTCGATTTATTAGTGAACAAGGAAAAATATTATCTAGACGGGTGAATAGATTGACCTTGAAACAACAACGATTAATTACTATTGCTATAAAACAAGCTCGTATTTTATCTTTGTTACCTTTTCTTAATAATGAGAAACAATTTGAAAGAACCGAGCCGACCGCTAGAGCTGCAGGCCTTAGAACCAGAAATAAATAAGCTTATTATTTGTTCACTTGAATCAGAATTCCAACCCGAACTCAAACGCAAATTGGTGTTTTGTTCGACAAATCCGAGAATCTAGATTTGATTATCGGGTCGTAACAAAAAAACGAATCGAAAAAAGATTTTTTATTGAACGTGTTCATTCATTTTGACTACTTTAACATATTTTTTCATAGTAATTTGACCCCACCTTCCCGGAGTTCATTCTCCGGGGAACTCCATTTAAATTATTCCAGTGTATTCTTTAACAACCTGCTTCTTTTCTGATTTCGTTGGAAATCATATAAAGACAATTCCGATTTGATATAGCTATTTGAGCTAGTATTTTACGATTAATAACCAACCGCCTATTGTATAGATCATGTATTAATTTACTATAACTATAAGATACCCCCCCTTCTCGAATTACTGCGTTTATGCGAGCGATCCACAAACGACGAAAATTTCTCTTTTGATTGTCCCTATCGCGATGAGCCGAAACCAAAGCTCTTATTTTCTGTTGAGTAATAGTTCGAGTAAGTCTTGAATGGGCCCCAAAAAAACTTGATGCAAATAAACGAATTTTTGTTCTACGTCTCCGAGCTATATATCCGCGTTTAATTCTGGTCATTGAATAAATAAAACTTTGACGAATAACTAATCGATTTCTTTTCTTTCAGTTATCCTTTCCTGGTCTATTAATAACCAAACGGATTTTTCCAATGTATAAAATAAAAATTCCAATGGCTTCGGCTACTATAACCTTCCCGACCACGATTTTTCTTTTTTAGGTATTTGACTGTGAAATACAAAAGAAATAATAAATTTTTTTTGCTAGGTGTCAAAAATAAAGTCAATAAAAAAATATAAATTAAATGGACAAAGAAATCGTGGGTTACATCGTTTCTATGGTTACTTCTTAAACGGTGAGGTCTTCTCTATACACCGGAGCCTTTAAAACATAAAACAAAACTTCATTTAATCAATGTTTTTGGTAACTTGTATAGTTCACACCACGCTATTTGGCTCTACCCATAAATTATCCAGTAACAGGCCTTTCACAACGAGACCCACCTATACAGTAACGGTATTTAATTCTGAAAGTTAGCCGGATAGCTGACCCTCGTAGTCCGTTCTTGACCGTGCGAGAACTTCATTTTTATGTTTTTTTGAATTTCAATAAGATTTCCTCCGCTTAATGGATAACCACTTGTTACCAATGGAGAGTTGGTTATCATCTTAAATTCTTAAATTCAAGTGGTTGGATTTGCAACAACGGAAACCATAAACTTTATCCACAATTAGGGGGATCGATTTGCTTATTTTTAGATAGTGAATGGAGTTCCTTCTTCCATTCTATCCTATTCGCTGGTATTAATCATTTATGCTGGAATCAGTTCATGATCTAAACGAGTCGCACATACACCCTAGTACATGTTCCTCGGCGCTGAGGGCATCCCCCAAGAGCGGGGGATTTCGTGACATTTTGAATTGGCTGTCTTGTATTTCTAATAAGTTGTTTAATAGTTGGCATGTTGAATCATATACCTATAGGGCTGGTTTAGATTGATCCTAACCGGGATGATTATGGATTTTTCCTATTTAATAGAATAGTAAACTCGGATTAAAAATCTTAAATCATGGATTTGCACAAAAGACATTTTTTCACCCAACTGCTACAAGATCAACAATTCCATAAGCTTGGGCTTCTGTTGCTGACATAAAAACGTCCCTTTCCATGTCTTCCGATATAACCCATAACGGTTTACCCGTCCTTTGTACATAAACCCTTGTGAGGGTTTCTCGTAGTTTCAACAGTTCTTCCGCTTCCAGGATAAATTCGCCCGTTTGCGCCTCATAAAAAGAACTAGCGGGTTGATGGATCATTACCCTGATGATATAAGGGTTCTCTATCTGGTGTGATGAAACGAAAAGAAAGATAACGAATAATAGGAAAAAAGATAGAATTGAACAACCGTACGGGCATCATCTTTTGTGCATTGCATACGGCTCTACAATCAAATTGACCCTTAAACTTTACTTTTTATTTTTCTATTCAAGAAAGAAAAAATAGAATCTATCAACCCCAGACGGGTAAATGGTCAAATTGCCGCCCTTTCTTTCGGAGGAGTTAAAAAAATACTATGGTGGTTCCGTTGCTTTATATTTTAAAACGTATTCTTTTTTTGTCTTTGATTCAGCAATCCCAAAGTTTCTTTTTGATCCAACCAAAAAAGGGAAAATCTTATTTTTTTTCGCACTCTTTTTTTATACCATAAATATTGTTAAGAGCCCGCGAGTATGAAAATAAAAAAGTTTGTGACGCTGAATTGGACTTCCGATAGATAAGAGAAAATCGGAAATACCTTATTATCTCATACTACTCTCTCGATACATAATCGAATAAAAAAAAAAGAATATAATATATAACTTTTTTCATATCGAATTCGAAGTGCCATGCTATTATTACTTAATATTCATATGGCGAAGGCATAGTTTTCTTTTTTCTTTCAAATAAAAAAACCTCATTGGCGCCAAGCGTGAGGGAATGCTAGACGTTTGGTAATTTCTCCTCCAACTAGGATAAAGGATCCCATTGACGCGGCTAATCCCATGCATATTGTATGGACCTCTGGTCCCACAAATTGCATAGTATCATAAATAGCTACTCCAGGTATTACCCACCCGCCTGGAGAGTTTATAAACAAAAACAAATCTTTGGTACCATCCTCGATACTGAGATATACCATAAGGCCAATAAGTTGATTCGAGATCTCACTATCAACTTCTTGGCCTAAAAAAAGCAACCTTTCTCGATAAAGTCGGTTGAGTAGGGTAAAATTGTATCCCTTAGGAACCGTACATGCACCTTTTAATGCATACGGTTCAAAAAAAATTGCGAAAAAAGAATCAATCAATGGCTAGATTTGAGCCCCTTTTCTTTTTTCTATCTATAACAGGTTTTTCTAACTTAGAACGAAAGAGCTTTTTTTCGATTTTTCAATAAAGACCAATTTTGCCTTCTTTTCTTTCTTTTTTTATAATATAAAAAGTCAATAAACTTATCGAATTAACTTTTCATTGATATATTGTTTCATCGAGATTCAATCCAAACCGCGATGGTATTTTCTTGTTCCTGAATGGGTCTCTTTAATCTTTTTAGGTTTATGCTCTACTCCGGGTAAAGATCCGCCCGATTTTTATTTGCACATATAGGACAAATCTTCCCATCACCATTTCTTTTTTTATGACTTTACAAATAACAAACAAGAATCTTTTATGATACGCGTAGTAATCATAGATCTATTTATTACCAATTGGGTTTTTTCTAAACGGAGCCTGGATACTTCATTTTTTTAGTCCAACCAAAGCCAACCATAAATTATTATAATTGATAGATAATAGTACTATGAATTCCCCAAAACAATGCATCTAATTGCACTTCACGCTCCAATTTTTTTATGATTCAATTTCTGTTTCTTGGGCGAAACAGAGGATATCTCGGTCGGGGGAGAGAACGGGGAAATCCCATATGACCCAATATATCTGACAAGCCGCACTATACGTCAACCCAAGATGCATCTTCCTCTCCAGGACTTCGGAAAGGTACTTTTGGAACACCAATAGGCATGAAATTAAAGAAAAAAGAACTAAATACTATATTTCACTTTGGTGTGGAAACGTAACAGTATGGTTTTACTGTCTTTATAATATTGGCTCCATCATATTTATTTTATCCATAGATTAGAAAAATTCAGAAAGAAAAAATAAATAAAGGAAACTTTTTACGAATAGGTCTTTCTAATAATAAATAAGGAGGGGCACGTTCACTCATAGAAAATGGTATCGATCCCCCATTGCGTATTGGTACTTATCGAGTATAGAATAAATCTGCTTCTCTTTGTTCCTACGAACAGAATAGAAAAAATATTCATCTAACCCTTGATTATGAAATAATCTTCCGAACAAAGGGTGTCCATAAGATAGTCATAGTATACTTTTACAGCGCAATAAAGTTACGTAGTGTTTATTTTTTCTTTGATATAAGGGGTATTTTCCATGGGTTTGCCTTGGTATCGTGTTCATACCGTTGTATTGAATGATCCCGGCCGGTTGCTTTCCGTTCATATAATGCATACAGCTCTGGTTGCTGGTTGGGCGGGCTCGATGGCTCTGTATGAATTAGCTGTTTTTGATCCTTCTGACCCTGTTCTTGATCCGATGTGGAGACAGGGTATGTTCGTTATACCCTTCATGACTCGTTTAGGAATAACCAATTCGTGGGGAGGTTGGAGTATTACAGGAGGGACTGTAACGAATCCGGGGGTTTGGAGTTACGAAGGTGTAGCCGGGGCACATATTGTGTTTTCCGGCTTGTGCTTTTTGGCAGCTATCTGGCATTGGGTTTATTGGGATCTAGAAATATTTTGTGATGAACGTACAGGAAAACCTTCTTTGGATTTGCCTAAGATCTTTGGAATTCATTTATTTCTCTCCGGGGTGGCTTGCTTTGGTTTTGGTGC